CTACGCATTTCACCGCTACACTGGGAATTCCCTTTACCCTTACCATACTCTAGCTTAGCAGTTTCCACTGCTGCTCTGGGGTTGAGCCCCAATATTTAACAGCAGACTTGCTGAGCAACCTACAGACGCTTTACGCCCAGTGATTCCGGATAACGCTTGCATCCTCCGTATTACCGCGGCTGCTGGCACGGAGTTAGCCGATGCTTATTCCTTAGGTACCGTCAGAACTTCTTCCCTAAGAAAAGAGGTTTACAACCCACGAGCCTTCATCCCTCACGCGGTATTGCTCCGTCAGGCTTTCGCCCATTGCGGAAAATTCCCCACTGCTGCCTCCCGTAGGAGTCTGGGCCGTGTCTCAGTCCCAGTGTGGCTGGTCGTCCTCTCAAACCAGCTACTGATCGTTGCCTTGGTAAGCTATTACCTTACCAACTAGCTAATCAGGCGCGAGCTCATCTTCAGGCAGATTTCTCTTTTCACTTTACAGCATATGAGGCTTTAGCAATCGTTTCCAACTGTTATGCCTCTCCTAAAGGTAGATTCTCACGTGTTACTCACCCGTCCGCCACTAAAGTTTTTACAAACTTTCGTTCGACTTGCATGTGTTAAGCATACCGCCAGCGTTCATCCTGAGCCAGGATCAAACTCTCCGTGGTATCCAGTATATCAAAGTACTTATTATTCTAGAAGAAATTTTATTATTTCTTTGTGATCAGTAACTTATAATAATGTAGAATACTTTCTATCAACTGGTTTGTCAACCCCTTTTTTATTTAGAAAATAGAATGCGAAGAACTTGTCTAAAAAAATATGTATATACTGAATTCTGCAAACGTAACCTAACTTATGCATTAAAATAAGTATAAATAAAACACAAATATTTCAAGATATAATTTTGCTGATGCTACTCAGTGCACACTTACAAAATTTATAATGAAGCTTGTAGCCGTTAAAGATGCTTAAACAGTTACAAATTTAAGATTATAGTAATTATGCTTGTTTACCTATAGGAGTAGATAATACATTGGAGAACCAAAAAGAAAAGATTCTTGTTGTTGATGACGAAGCCAGCATAAGAAGAATTCTAGAAACAAGATTGACAATAATAGGTTATGAAGTAATCACTGCTTCTAATGGAGAGGAAGCTTTGATAGTATTTAGAAAAGAATATCCCAGTCTTGTCGTTCTAGATGTAATGATGCCTAAGCTAGATGGCTACGGGGTTTGTCAAGAACTACGAAAAGAATCAGATGTCCCTATAATAATGTTAACAGCATTAGGTGAAGTATGCGATAGAATTACTGGACTAGAAATAGGTGCTGATGATTATGTAGTTAAACCATTTTCACCTAAAGAATTAGAAGCTCGTATTCGATCCGTGCTCAGAAGAGCAGATAAAATAACAAGTAATCTTGGTGTCCCAAACTCTGGCATAATTAGTATTGGATTTTTAAAAATAGATACCAATAAAAGACAAGTCTATAAAAATAATGAGAGGGTTCGCTTAACTGGAATGGAATTTAGTCTTCTTGAGCTTTTAGTAAGTAAGGCTGGCGAACCTTTCTCTAGAGCTTCTATCTTACAGGAGGTTTGGGGATATACGCCAGAACGGCATGTAGACACGAGAGTTGTTGATGTCCATATATCACGATTGAGAGCTAAGTTAGAGGATGATCCCAGTAATCCTGACTTAATTTTAACAGCACGAGGAACAGGGTATTTATTTCAGAGAATTATAGAAATGAACAAATTATAATTTTTATAGTTTAAAAAAAATTAACTTAACGAGCTAAAAAATGTTATTAAAAACGTGAATTTTTGTTGATTTTGACTTATAATTATATTGACCGTAAAGAAAAGTAAAATTTTAGAATATATCTAAAGTGTTTATTTAAACAAATTACTTATTAAATTTGCTCTGGAGATTAAAATTATGACCATAGCAATTGGACAAGAAAAAACTCGTGGTGGTTTTGATCTTGTAGACGATTGGCTAAAAAGAGATCGATTCGTATTCGTGGGTTGGTCTGGACTACTTCTGTTTCCCTGCGCTTACCTTGCTGTAGGTGGCTGGCTAACAGGAACTACTTTTGTAACTTCTTGGTATACTCATGGACTAGCCAGTTCATACTTAGAAGGATGCAATTTTTTAACTGCTGCTGTTTCGACACCAGCAAATAGCATGGGGCACTCTCTTCTTTTCCTTTGGGGACCTGAAGCTCAAGGAGACTTCACTCGCTGGTGCCAAATTGGTGGCTTGTGGGCGTTCATTGCTTTACATGGATCGTTTGGACTAATTGGATTTTGCTTAAGGCAATTTGAGATTGCTAGGCTAGTTGGTCTTAGACCATACAATGCTATCGCTTTCTCTGGACCAATTGCAGTATTTGTATCTGTTTTCTTGATGTACCCTTTAGGTCAAGCTAGCTGGTTCTTTGCTCCAAGTCTTGGAGTAGCTGCAATTTTTAGATTTCTACTGTTTTTACAGGGATTTCATAATTGGACTCTGAATCCATTCCATATGATGGGTGTTGCAGGAATCTTAGGTGGTGCTCTACTATGTGCTATCCATGGTGCAACTGTACAAAATACACTGTTTGAAGATGGTGATGCTGCAGATACCTTCCGTGCATTTACTCCAACGCAATCCGAAGAAACTTATTCGATGGTAACAGCAAATAGATTCTGGTCACAGATTTTCGGCGTGGCTTTTTCTAATAAGCGTTGGTTACATTTTTTTATGCTATTTGTTCCGGTAACTGGACTATGGACAAGTGCATTTGGAATTGTTGGACTAGCTCTTAACTTAAGAGCATACGACTTTGTCTCTCAAGAACTGAGAGCTGCAGAAGATCCTGAATTTGAAACTTTTTATACCAAGAACATTTTATTGAATGAAGGTATTCGTTCTTGGATGGCTGCTCAGGATCAACCTCATGAAAACTTTATATTCCCTGAGGAGGTTTTACCACGTGGAAACGCCCTTTAATACAACTGTCGGTGTCGGCGGTAGAGACATTGAGTCTACCGGGTTTGCCTGGTGGTCTGGTAATGCACGTTTAATTAACGTTTCTGGCAAATTACTTGGCGCTCATGTTGCTCATGCAGGTATAATGGTCTTTTGGACTGGCGCTATGACTCTTTTTGAAGTAGCTCACTTTGTTCCAGAAAAGCCTCTGTATGAACAAGGATTTATCTTAATTCCACACCTAGCTACGCTAGGCTGGGGTGTGGGTCCAGGTGGCGAAATTTTTAACACATATCCATACTTTGTAGTGGGTGTAGTTCATTTAATTTCCTCAGCTGTTCTAGGATTTGGAGGTCTTTATCATTCTTTAATTGGACCTGATACTCTTGAAGAATCTTTTCCTTTCTTTGGATATGATTGGAGAGATAAAAACAAAATGACCACAATACTTGGTATACACTTAGTATTACTAGGTATTGGAGCTTTCCTATTAGTAATTAAGGCTCTGTTCATTGGTGGAGTATATGATACTTGGGCTCCAGGCGGTGGAGATGTTAGATTTGTTAGTAACCCTACTCTTAATCCTCTTGTTATTTTTGGTTACGTGCTAAAGTCTCCGTTTGGCGGTGATGGGTGGATTGTAAGTGTAAATAATATGGAAGATCTCGTAGGAGGTCATGTCTGGATTGGTATTATTTGTATTGCTGGAGGAATCTGGCATATATTAACAAAACCTTTTGCTTGGGCTAGGAGAGCTTTTGTGTGGTCTGGTGAAGCATACTTATCTTATAGCTTAGGTGCTTTGTCAATCATGGGTCTTACAGCTTCTAATTTCGTTTGGTACAATAACACAGCTTATCCAAGTGAGTTCTATGGGCCTACTGGTCCTGAAGCGTCACAGGCTCAAGCTTTTACTTTCTTAGTTAGAGATCAAAGATTAGGTGCTAATGTGGCGTCTTCTCAAGGACCTACTGGACTAGGTAAATACCTGATGAGGTCTCCTAGTGGAGAGATCATTTTTGGTGGCGAAACTATGAGATTCTGGGACTTGCGAGCTCCTTGGGTTGAACCTCTTAGGGGACCAAATGGTCTTGATCTGAATAAAATTAAAAATGATATTCAGCCTTGGCAGGAAAGACGGGCCGCAGAATATATGACTCATGCACCGTTAGGTTCCTTGAACTCTGTTGGTGGTGTGGCCACAGAAATTAACTCAGTTAACTATGTATCTCCTAGGTCTTGGTTGACAACATCTCATTTCTTCTTAGGATTCTTCCTATTTATTGGACATCTTTGGCATGCTGGTAGAGCGAGAGCTGCTGCTGCTGGATTTGAAAAAGGAATTAACAGAGAGAATGAACCAGTGCTATCTATGAGACCATTAGATTAAATTTGTCCTCATTCAAAAAAGTTCTTGTAACAAGTTACAAGAACTTTTTTGAATTTTTATTATGACATAGCACCTATTAGATATAATAGCCCTTGTCCCGTAATTACCTCGATAGAAATAACTGCTATAAAACCAATCATTGCAAATCTACCATTCCAAGTTTCAGCACTATCTGTGAAACCCCAAAGCCAAAGGTCTTTTTTCATTTTTTATAATTATTTTCTTTAATATATATGCTATTTTAATAATACTCAACAAATTAAAAATCTGACTGCGATTAATAAATTAAATGTTAAATATATTTAACAAAACATGCAACTCCAAATTAATATAGCTTCACATCCACTAATAAAACATTGGGCAGGAATTCTTGAAAACAAAGATAATCCAGGTACGATTCTAAGGACTGCTTGCTCAGAATTAGGCAAATGGATTACTTATGAAATAATGAGAGAATGGTTAGTAACAGAAACTATTGAATTAAAAACTAATACCACAATAAGTCTGATTAATAGTCATTATAAGTATATGATTGTAATTATTATGCCTTATGGGTTTATATTGGCTGAAGGAGCCCGAGCTTTACTTCCCACAGCTAATATAACTTTAGTTAATTGTAATAATATTGTTAATAATATTCCCGATCAATTAAACTCATTTACAAAGGTTCTAATCCTAGATTTATTTTTAGATGAAATAGTTGTTACTCCAATCTTAAAAGATTTAGTACACAAGGGTGCTATTTTAAATAATGTAAAAATAGCATGCATAGAATGTGGAACATATCAGCTAAATCAATTAGGACATAATTGGTCTGAGCTGGAAATTTATACAACAAAAGTCAATAATGCTGCAAATGAAGAAGCTTTTTCAAGAGAGAATACTTTTAAGAATAAGTTTTTTGTTTAGCTAATTTATTTATAGAGCTTGCGATATATACTCAAACTATTAGTATAATGAACTATATAATAACTATAAAATACGTATGAATACTCTTCCTGGTACATTAAATTTATTACTTGGATCAATAGCTAACTTTTCTGAGATTTATTTAATTTTAATTTTACTTAAATTATCATTAGCATGGTTTCCAACGGTAAATTGGTATAATGAACCATTCTGTTCATTAAATCGAATTACTGATCCATATTTAAAGCTATTTAGAGGTAGTATTCCTCCAATGTTTGGAATGGACATGTCACCTATGCTGGGTATTATTTTTCTCCAGTGTTTAATGGTAATATTTAATAATGTTAGGCTTGAGTCTGCTTAATTGTTTGAATTATTGCATAATGTCGTAAGATATAATTTAATAAAGATATAAAAAATAAGCGAGGTGACTAAGATGGTCAAGTTAAGATTAAAGAGATATGGTAGAAAAAAACAGCCGTGCTACAGAATTGTCGTTATGGATAGCAGAAATAAACGCGACGGGAAAGCTATAGAGGAACTAGGATTCTATAATCCTATAACTAATGAGACTCGTATTGATATTTCAAAAATTTTACAAAGGTTAGCACAAGGGGCACAAGCTACAAGAACAGTGCAAAACATCTTGAACAAAGCTCAAATTGTTGCTCAAGAAAATAACTAATACAGTATTTTGCTGTATATATATCTAATATTTATAATGGAGATAATCAATTGTCAAAATTTACATTAAAAGTACTTTGGTTAGAAAATAATATTGCTATTGCAATTGATCAAATTGTTGGAAATGGCACTAGTCCCCTTACTTCTTATTTTTTCTGGCCAAGAAATGATGCTTGGGAAGAATTAAAAGCTGAACTTGAGTCTAAACCATGGATTGCCGAAAGAGATAGAATTGAATTATTAAATAAAACAACAGAAGTTATTAACTACTGGCAAGAAGAAGGTAAAAAACACTCACTATCTAAAGCTCAAGCTAGATTTCCAGAATTTATTTTTTCGGGCAGCAATTAGAATAACAGCATTAATTATTTTTATACAAAACTATAAACATACAAGAAGATAAAATTAATATTTAAAGAATACAATATCAATTGTCTTACATTTTACAATGAACAATAAAAGTTTAATCTTCTTGGCTATAAAATCTCTAGATATTCAAAATCAAACTTCTGTAACAAGTAATATTTTTAATCTTAGTTTTGATATTCAATTGCGCCAATTTATTACTGATTCTAATATAAAATCAGATAAAGACTTGAAAAGTATTATTGTAAAGGTTCTAAATGCAATTGGAAATCAATCTTTATACAGTAATGATTTAGCAAATAACTACAAGAGAAGATTCCGATATTATTTTACAAAAATGTCATTTTTTAAATCTCTTGAGAAATCTATACATGATAACAATACTTTAATTGATAATTTAGGAATTACAGGCTTGTATTTTCTTTACTTAATTATTGAAGAAGAAGACGCATTTAAACTTTGGCTTTATTATCGAGACTATACATTTGATAAATTAGTTAGCTTAATTGAAACAAAGAATAATTTCTATATGTAAAAATTATTCTTTGCTTAACATTAGCTATTGTGACAAGTTAGTCATATACTTTATCGACCACAATACATTCTGTAGTTAAAACCATGGCCGCAATAGAAGCTGCATTTTGTAAAGCTGACCTAGCAACTTTTGCAGGATCTATAATACCTGCATCATACATATTTACAATCTTGCCATTTGCCGCATCATAGCCTATGTGGAAATCGTTGCTTTTAACTTTTTCTACTACCACTGCTCCGTTGTGGCCTGCATTAAAAGCTATACGTCTCAATGGATAAGTGACTGCTCTTTCAACTATTAAAGCACCGATTAATTCATCTTCGACTAAATTATTTTTAGCCCATGTAAATAATTCACTAGAGATATGAACATTAGTAGCTCCTCCTCCTGGTACAATTCCTTCCTCAATAGCAGCTTTTGTTGCGTTGATTGCATCTTCTAGTCTTAATTTTTTATCTTTCATCTCGGTCTCTGTAGCTGCTCCAACTTTAATGACAGCTACACCACCTGACAGCTTTGCTAATCTTTCTTGCAATTTTTCTCTTTCATACAGAGAATCACTGGTTTCTATTTGCCGCTTGATTTGCTCACATCTTGATTTGACTTTAACTTCATGACCATCTGCAATAATTGTGGTTGAATCTTTAGTTATAATAACTCTGCGAGCTTTTCCTAGCATATCTAGTTGTACAGTATCAAGTGATAAACCTGCATCTTCAGTAATAACTTGGCCATTAGTTAATATACTCATATCTTCAAGCAAAGATTTTCTTCTATCTCCAAATCCAGGAGCTCTAACTGCGACAACATTTAAAATACCTCTTAATTTGTTAACTACAATCGTAGCCAAGGCCTCTTTCTCAATATCTTCAGCTATTATTAATAGAGGTCTGGACGTTTTTGCTATTTGCTCAAGCAGTGGAACTAATTCTTGCTGTACTAAAGTAATTTTTTTGTCTGTAAATAAAATAAAAGGATTTTCTTGAAGCACTTCCATTCTCTCTGTATCTGTAACAAAGTAAGGAGAGATAAACCCTTTTTCAAACTGCATACCTTCTGTAATCTCAAGAATAGTAGTAGTGGACTTTCCTTCTTCTAAAGAAATGACACCTTCTCTACCAACTTTATCTATAGCATTTGCTATCATTTCACCTACTTCTATATCATTACCAGATGATAAAGATGCAACCTGTATAATCGCTTTTTTATCTTCTACAGGCTTAGCATATTCAGCTATTTTACTAACTACAAAACTTGTTGCTTTCTCAATTCCTTTCTTAATAGCCATAGGGTTTGAACCTGCTGCAACGTTTCTCATCCCTTGTTTCACGATTGCAGATGCTAACACAGTAGCTGTTGTTGTTCCATCACCAGCCACATCATTTGTTTTAGATGCTGCTTGTCTAATAAGTGCAACTCCAGTATTCTCAATATGGTTTTCTAGACTAATTTCTTTTGCAATTGTTACACCATCATTAATAATTTGAGGGGCACCAAATTTTTTTTCTAAGACAACATTTCTTCCTTTTGGTCCCAATGTAACAGAGACAGCTTCTGTTAAAATATCCATGCCTTTTTCTAGTGCTTTACGTGCATCATCTTGATATAGGATTTGTTTACTCATTGTAGATAAGATTTTTTTATTTGGAATATAGGTTAGTTAGACACTAATCGATCGAAAAATAAAAGCACAGGTTATAGTGAAATTATCAGTGTAGTAGAATTACAAGTTGGCCGATGTTTTTACAAAGTAATAATAAGTTAGGCATTAAACATAATTAGTGCTAATTGTGAAAGATAAATACAATTTTTTACTTTTGCAAAGCTTTCAAATATAAAATCAACAGAATACAGTTGTATAGATGAAAGAACAATGATATAGTGATCCCAATTGTTAAGTGGGCTTGTAGCTCAGTGGATTAGAGCACATGGCTACGAACCATGGTGTCGGGGGTTCGAATCCCTCCTTGCCCGTATTTTATAAAATACATCAATATATTTTCTAATTTATAATACATGACTGAATACCAGTCTACAACTGCTATTTAATGCAGACACATTAAGAAGGTAATCCCAAAATTATCATGGCAAAAATCCAGGCTATTAGAGGAACAAAAGATATTCTGCCCGACGAGCTTCAATATTGGGAATTTATACATAATAAAATTTCTAATCTGTTGGAATGTGCAAATTATCAAGAAATTAGGACACCAATTTTTGAAAGTAGTGATTTATATGATAGAGGTATTGGTAAACATACTGACATTGTAAATAAAGAAATGTATAGATTTCATGATCGCAGTAACAGGGATATTACGTTAAGACCAGAAGGTACTGCAGGCATTGTAAGAGCTTTTATTGAAAATAAAATGAGTTATCATCAAAATCTGCAAAGATTATGGTATAGCGGGCCAATGTTTAGGTATGAAAGGCCGCAAAACGGGCGACAACGGCAATTTCACCAACTTGGCATTGAGTTTATTGGTAGCCTAGATGCTAGAGCCGATAGTGAAGTAATACATTTAGCTATAAGCATCTTTAATAGTCTAAATCTTACAGACTTAAAACTTGATATTAATTCAATTGGGAAAATCGAGGATCGTAGTATTTATCAAGCAAAATTACAAGATTATTTACAGCAATACTATGACGACTTAGATCCTGATTCAAAAAAGAGACTAATTAATAATCCAATTAGAATTCTAGATTCAAAAAATACTAATACGCAAAGAATACTAAGCGAGGCTCCTAAAATTTCAAATTTTTTAAGTTTGGAATCACAAAAACACTTCGATGCTGTTTGCAATTACTTAAAATTACTTGATATTTCGTACAATATAAATAACAATTTAGTTAGGGGACTAGATTATTACAATGATACTGCTTTTGAAATTAAAACATTAACATCAAAGGGACAAGATACGGTCTGTGGCGGAGGAAGATATGACAATCTAATCGAACAATTAGGAGGCATAGAAACACCTGCTGTTGGATGTGCAATAGGATTGGAGCGTTTATTACTTCTTGCAAAAGAGAAAATAGAATTACCTAATAAGTATATTGATTTTTATATTGCGACACAAGGAGAAAAAGCTAACGAAGCTGGTATGAAAATAATGAATGTTTTACATCAGCAGCTTTTTAAAATAGAAATAGATGTTAGCACAAGTAATTTTGGTAAACAAATTAAGCAAGCTAACAAAAAAGGAGCTATAGCTTGTATTATTATAGGCAATAAAGAAGTTGAACAAGGACTAGTTAGCATAAAATGGATGTCGACTCAACAACAAGAAAGCATGACAATCATGCAGTTTGAACATAGTATATCTTATTTGAAAAAAAAGATTCTCTTTTATAAGAGTATTAATAGCTATTAAATAATTATAATCTCTTGACATGGCAGGGTGTACGACTGCTATTATAATCTTTATAAGTTGGGGTGTAGCCAAGTGGTAAGGCAGCGGACTTTGACTCCGCCATTCGCAGGTTCGAATCCTCCCACCCCAGTTCTAACAAATAAAAGTATTACAAAGCTTTTTAGTAGATAAAGCACTTAAAAATAGACACTTCTAACTTATAAATATAATCTAGATAAAATACTAATGAAATTTCAGATTTATTACTGCAATCTAATAGTTTTAATTGAAAGGTAAAATAATTTTATTAATTGTGAATAGATCGATAATTTGGTAAGCAAATATGGCAAGAGGGAAAAGTAATAATTAACTTCATATAAGATCTCTTTTCAATCTTTTATTAAATAGTTTTAACTAGCATCAGTCTTGTGTGTTTTTATTGTAGGGCTTTAACACCTAATAGAGTTAAAAAAACTTTATTAACAGGGTTGAGCGGACTTGAACCGCTGACCTAGCGCTTAGGAGGCGCTTGCTCTATCCATCTGAGCTACAACCCTCAATTTCACTTCAAAAAATTATATGGCTAATATTAGTATGATTAGCTTATAATAAGTTAGTTCTTTGAACAGATCAAAAAAAGAAAAGTTACAGTTTTATATAATACATAAAATTTGGTCTACTGCTACTATAAGCTTTTAAAATAGTTTCTCAACAAGCATTAAAGAATTAGAAATCAGTTTTATCCAATATAAATTATATACCAATAAAAAAATTGATATGGCAACAATTCAATTTATTCAGGGCATCAATGAAGAAGTCGTACCAGATGTTCGTTTAACAAGATCTCGGGATGGTAGTACAGGGACAGCTACTTTCAGGTTTACAAATCCAAAAATTTTAGATGCTAGTATGGCAGATAAAGGTGAAATCACAGGTATGTATCTCATGGACACAGAAGGACAAATTATTACAAGAGATGTTAATGCTAAGTTTATTAATGGTAAACCACAAGCAATAGAAGCTGTACATGTTATTAAAAGTCCTGACGATTGGGATAGATTTATGCGATTTATGGAAAGATATGCTCAAGATAACGGCCTAACTTTTACAAAAGCTAGTTCTTAATCACTACCATCTAGAAATAAGATATCACAATAATATATTGTATAAGCAAATTCATCAAATAACTTATATTAATTTGATGAATTTTTTAAATTGGTTTTTAATCACAAGTAAAATAAATAATTCTATAAGATAGATGACAATTAATTATGAAAGTTTCTTTAAATTGGTTGAAAGAACTTGCTAATATAGAAACAATAGATATAGATAGTTTGACTAATCAATTGACACAGGCAGGTTTTGAAGTTGAAGCTGTTGAATCTATTACAACGGGGGATCAAATTGACTATGTGTTAGATATATCATCAACAGCTAATAGGTCAGATGTGTTAAGCATGATAGGTCTTTCAAGAGAAGTCGTAGCTCTAAAGGGATCTTCAATATTAAAATCTATAAATCCAAGCAGTAATCGATATTGCTCTGAAAGACAAAATATACTTACTGATCATAGTTTATCAAATTGTAGTAATTATTTTTCTGCAGTTATAGATAAAATCGAAACTATAGATTCTCCAAATTGGCTAAAAAATCGCTTACACTCTTCTGGTTTTACAAATAAAAATTTATTGATAGATATAAGTAATTATATTATGGTGAAATGGGGCCAGCCTATTAATATTGTTGATTTTAATAAGATAAATGATATTGATCATAGTGACACTATAACAATTCAAAGCCTGTTTTATAATGGGCATAATAAACAAATTAAGTTAAATAATGAAAATGTTGAGTTAAGTAAAAATATTTTGGTAACTCAAGTTAATGCTAATGTAACTAGTGTAGCTGGTATAGGAGTGAACAATAATTTTGATACTGATCTTAATACAAAATCTATATTTATAGAGTCGGCTATATTTCAGCAGTCTGTAGTCAGAAAATCTTCTCGACTTCTCAATATTCGTACTGAAAGTTCAGTCAGACAAGAGCGTGGACTAAATGTGGACAATTGGGAAAATGCATATCTCGAAGCTCTGTCTTTAATAATAGATTTAGCTGGTGGCAATATTAGAGAGACATTTTACAAAGAGAAAGTAATTAATGATATTCTCAATATAGATTTGTCTGTTAAAAAAGTTCAGGATATTTTAGGACCAATAAGTTATAATGGTCGAACACGTTTTTTAAACTCTCAAGAAATTCTTGATATTCTTAATTCTTTAAATTTCAATACTATTTATAAAAATAAAGAAATTATAAAGATTAGTATTCCAAATTATAGAAGACAAGATGTTTTTAGAGAGGTAGATGTTATTGAAGAGATCGCAAGAATTTATGGCTACCATAAATTCAAAAGCTCACTACCAATTACTCAATTCAACAAAAAATTATCGCCAAAGAGACAATTTATAGATAAGAGCAGAAGTGTTTTAAGACATTTAGGGTTAACTGAATTAGTTCATTATTCCTTAGTTAAGTCTTCAGAAAATATTGCTTTAAATAATCCTCTCATTCAAGACTATTCTAATTTACGCTATAGCTTGCTTGAAGGACTAATTGAATCTAACCTTTATAATATAAAACAAAGCAATCAAACTGTAGATAGCTTTGAGATAGGAAAAGTATTTAAGACTGTTAAAAATAGAGTTATAGAAACAAATAGTTTAGCTATCATCCTTGGTGGTAATTTAGATATTAGATCTACATGGTCACAAGCAGCTCGTTCTTTAAATTGGTATGAAGCCAAGGGAGTAGTTGAGAATTTTTTTCAAAAAATCAATAGACAAATTGAGTGGACAAAGAATGAAATAATTGATAGTAAAATGAATTTTATTGAAAAAAATAGATCTGCAACATTGATTTATAACAATGTGACTATTGGTATATTCAGTGAACTTAGTCAAGCAACATATAGTAAATTGGGTCTAAGCTCAAAGCTTTTTGTACTTGAAGTTGATTTAAATATTTTGGAAGATTCTGGTAATCAGTTCAATTATTTAAATTATCAGATTCAGCCATACTCTAAATACCCATCTATTATAAGAGATTTATCTTTAGTAGTACCTCATAATATGGAGGTTAACTACTTATTAAAACTGTTAAATCAATTTAATGATGATGATTTAGAAAACATAAAATTATTTGATCAATACACAAATAATTCAATTGGAAAACAGAAAAAAAGTATAGGTTTAAGATTTACCTATCGATCTAATCAAAAAACTTTGACAAATGCAGAAATAGATAATAAACAATATGAGCTACAGCAGAAAATTAGAGAGCTATTAAATTTAGAGATTCGGAAATAACTAAGATAATAAAAGACATAAAAAGTAATACATAAGCCGGGTTCTGTTCTTTCAATATAATAAAGGTATATTGTAAAGGATAGCTATTCCTCTCGAGTTATTGTTACCAATAACTTCATGCAGTATTTTGAACTAAACTATATAAAATATACACAAAAGTTTGTTTAGTAGCTTTGCTCCGTTTTAGGGGTTTACCTAACAAATACTTTACAGTATTTTTGGTAAGCTGTTAACTTTCCTTTGCACCCTTACCAGCTAATATATTTATTTTATTCTGGCGGTTTATTTCTGTGGCACTATCCTCATAGTTACCTACACTGGGATTTCTCCAGCATAAATTGTATTTGTGGAGCCCGGACTTTCCTCAGACTGTATAATACTAAGTCTGCAGCTATCTACGGTTACTTTTCATGTCTTTCATATATTTTAATATTTTAGATAAAGAATTACAACAAACCAAATTAAGATTTTTCACAGAATAAGGTAACAGATTAGTGGCCTTAATAAATTTTACACAACTATTCTTTAATTTATACTATTCAATATGACAAAAAATAATGAAGGATTTACTCACAGAAATTTTGCAGCTGTTTTACAAAAGTATAAATATGATTTAAATCTTGGAGATATTGTAGCTGGCACTATATTTAGCTTTGAGTTAAATGGGGTTTTGGTGGATATAGGGACACCAATATCTGCGTATTTACCTATTCAAGAAGTATCTAGTAATCAAGATTTAAATAACTTTACGGCTTTGAACATTAATGATACAAGAGAATTTTTTTTATTAGACTATAATGCTCAATCAAAACAATTGATTTTATCAATTCGACGCCTTGAATATATCAGAGCATGGAAAAGGATTCGGCAATTATTAGCTGAAGACTCTTTACTTAATGTGCTAATAAAAGGATTTAATAAAGGAGGAATGATTATTAACCTTGAAGGTATATCAGGGTTTGTGCCCAATTCTCATCTCGGCAATTTTCAGAAAAGTGACCAATCTAATAATAAATTTATAAAGCTAAAGTTACTCAACGTTGAAGAAAAATCGAATAATTTGATACTGAGCCACAGAAGAGCATTAATAGCTCAAGCTTCATCTACTTTAATTGTTGGTAATATTATTGAAGGAATTATCAACCAGATTACGCCTTACGGATTATTTATAAAGGTCGGCAATCTTAAAGGCCTTGTACATATCTCTGAAATTAATATAAAACAATTAGACCAGATATCATCCCAATTTAAAATAGGCGATACTATTAAAGCTGTGATTATTCATGTAGATAAAAAACAAGGGCGCTTGTCGTTATCAATGAAACATCTAAGATAAAATAATGTATAAAAGAAAATTATCCACCGCCCACAATAGTGATAACTTCAAGCTTATCCTGATCATTCAAGTAAGTTGAATGAAAAAGAGGCTCAGGTAACAAAGCATTGTTTAGCTCGACTGCTATGCGCTCAGAATTAAAATCAAGATAACTTAATAAAAATTGCAATGAGATAGGCTCTGAGCAATTAAATGGTTCTCCGTTAATTTGAATACTGATATTATTATGTATCATAGAAAATTAATTTTAAATGCTGTGTTATATAAATAGATAATTTAGAAACTAGACTACCTGTCAATAAACACGTTATAGTGATATTTGTAGTATGGCGAGTGTGGCCAAGGGGTTAAGGCAATGGGTTGTGGCTCCATCATTCGCGGGTTCGAGTCCCGTCATTCGCCCTTTGATTAAATTTAGTATCTAATAAATTATGATTTAGCGAATACTTTACTAGTAAAGTTCTATTCTTCATCTTAGTTTTCTGTAAGAGCCGACTAACATATTTTTCTACATTTCTAATACTAGTATCTAGTATATTAGATATTTCTTTATTAGTTAGCCCATCGATAACAAGATCTAGAATACTTGCTTCCCTAGGTGTTAAACGTATTTTATTATATGTTGATTGTTGTAAGTTATTGCATTTCTCTATAGATGTATCTTGTAGTACATTTCTAGCCATTAAATTGTTTATCAATGAAACTAGCTCTTCAGGGTCAAATGGTTTAGATAAGTAACCATAGCAACCCATATCGTAGCCTTTTATTCTATCTTTAGTCATTCCTTTAGCTGTCAAGAAAATAACAGGTATTTTTGATAGTGCCTTAGTTTTCTGAATCTTTTCTAATAATTCGTAGCCATTAACTAATGGCATCATTATATCAGAAATTATCAAATTGAGATTATATTGGTTAGCTAAATTCAATGCTTCTAATCCGTTGTTGGCAATATAAACATTAAATCCTTTATCTATTAAGTATTCTTGAATGGCTTTTGATAATACAATGTCATTCTCAACTAGCATCAAATTGTATGACATTTAATTTCAGTTCTTAATTATTAGAGTTTTTTTATAAAGTAGTAATTATGACTAAAAATTATTTAAATCAAAAAAATTCCATTTTCACATTTTCTGGAAGTAATTCAGGGGATTGTTTTTCTTGCAATCCATGGTTGCTATTTTTTAATAGTAATAAAATTGACTATCAACTCTTTTCACTTAGACCAAATGATATTATTTTGTTTGATAAGAGCTCTAGATTATACATTATATTGATAGGATCTTTGATTATTACAAAAGTCTTTAAAAGCACACATAAAATAACGCTTAACTTGCTAACTAATGGAGATACATTTGGGCAGTTGGAATTAGTCAATGATAATTTTTACTATGAAGCGAAAGCAATAAGTAAAACCCAAATTGCTTGTACTAACTATACTACTATTATAAAAACATGTAATAACTGCCCACCATTTAGTTCATTTTTTGTAAACCATTTAATATCTCAATCTCAAAAAGCTTATCATTTTATAGAAATAATTTCACATAAAAATATTACAAGTAGACTTGTAAGCTTATTACTATTATTAGCTGAGCAAAATGGAACTCAGGGCAATAATGGTATCATCCTGAATTTTACTGTTACACACAAAGTGTTAGCACAAATTATAGGTAGCAGTAGAGTTAGTGTAACAAGAATTTTGTCTGAACTAATGAAGACTAAATTAATATCTACACAGAAGAAAAAAATTGTAGTTCATAGTCCTGTTTTATTAAGTCAAAGAATTTTAAATAAATAAAAAGATGTTATAATAATTAATAAGTATGGACAATAAAATAATATAAGTTCAATAACTATTGAATGAACAGTAGCTTAAACGCAAAAATATATTAAAAGAGCTTTTTGAAGCTATTTTATGAGTAAAATTTATGACTGGTTTGAAGAAAGATTAGAAATTCAAGCAATTGCTGATGATATTTCTAGTAAGTACGTACCGCCTCATGTTAATATTTTCTATTGCTTAGGTGGCATCGTATTTGTATCTTTTTTAATTCAAGTTGCAACTGGATTTGCAATGACATTCTATTATAGGCCTACAGTTGCAGAAGCCTTTACATCAGTAGAATATATTATGACTGATGTAAACTTCGGGTGGCTTATTAGATCTATTCATAGATGGTCTGCTAGTATGATGGTCTTAATGATGATTTTGCATGTATTCCGTGTCTATTTAACAGGGGGCTTTAAAAAGCCTAGAGAATTGACATGGGTGACAGGTGTAATTTTAGGAGTGCTTACTGTTTCGTTTGGTGTAACAGGTTATTCTTTACCATGGGATCAGATTGGATACTGGGCTGTAAAAATTGTTACAGGTGTTCCAGATGCTGTGCCGGTTGTTGGGGGGAGCATTGTAGAATTATTAAGAGGGGGAGTTAGTGTAGGGCAAGGAACTTTAACTAGATTCTACAGCTTACACACTTTTGTACTTCCACTACTAACTGCAGTTTTTATGCTTATGCATTTTCTGATGATACGTAAGCAAGGAATTTCCGGACCATTATAAAAGTGTAAATTTACACTTTGACAAAGTATTTAGACTAATTTTTATCTTAAACACAAAAAACAACATGTCGATTCTTAAAAAACCTGATTTAACAGATCCAAAGCTACGAGCTAAATTAGCGAAAGGAATGGGCCATAATTATTATGGCGAACCAGCTTGGCCAAATGATCTTTTATATGTTTTCCCAGTTGTAATTATTGGAACTTTTGCATGTAGTATTGGCTTAGCAATTTTAGAGCCTTCATCTATAGGAGAGAAATCTAATCCATTTGCTACTCCATTAGAAATTTTACCAGAATGGTATTTCTTTCCAACATTTAATCTGTTAAGAGTAATTCCAAATAAGCTATTAGGAGTCTTAAGTATGGCAGCTGTACCAGCAGGATTACTTACTGTTCCATTCATTGAAAATGTCAACAAGTTTCAAAATCCATTTAGAAGACCAATTGCCACAACTGTTTTCTTGATTGGTACAATTGTAAGTATTTGGTTAGGTATTGGTGCAGCCATGCCTATTAATAATGCAATTACACTCGGACTTTTCTAATCTAACTAGTTAGATTAGATAAAAAGTGCTTTTGTTTATCTAAAAACAAAAGCACTTTTTTATTTATTACTTAACAACAACTGTTGCTCCAGCATCTTCTAGCTGTTTTTTCATAGTTTCTGCATCGTCTTTAGATGCTCCTTCTTTTAAAACTTTAGGCGTAGATTCTACTAGATCTTTTGCTTCTTTCAAACCTAAACCGGTTAGGGAACGAACAACTTTTAGCACAGAAATCTTTTTAGGTGCAGGTACTTCCTCTAGAATGACATCAAATTCTGTTTTTTCCTCAACTTCAGAAGAGGCTGGTGCTGAAGCTGGTGCTGACATCATCATGCCTCCTGAAGCAGCAGATGCATCAACATCAAATGTTTCTTCTATTTGTTTCACTAGTTCAGCAGCTTCTAGAAGATTTAAAGATTTTAATTCTTCTAGGATGTTTTCAACTTTTGTACTCATAATTAGTAAGATAGATAAAAAAAATTTAGTGCGGATAAGATATAGTAAGCAAATTATTTTATTAATATTGCTAGAAGATTATAATTTGAAATAATGTATTATTCAAGTTGTATAACTATACAAATACTTTTTAGAGAAGACTGTTAATGTCAATTTGAACAGAAGGTCCCATAGTACTAGATAAGAAAAAAGTTTTCCAATACTTTCCTTTTGAGCCAGAAGGTTTATTTTTATCAATTGATTCTTTAATTGTTTGAAGGTTCAAGACTAAATCTTCTTGGGGAAAACTAGATTTTCCAAAAGGCACGTGAATTATACCAGTTCTATCAACTCGATACTCAACTTTTCCGCCCTTAAACTCATTAACAGCCTTACCTACTTCTGTTGTAACAGTGCCAGCTTTAGGAGATGGCATTAATCCTCGAGGTCCTAGCACACGCCCTAGCTTTGCTATTAGCGGCATAACATCTGGAGTTGCTATTAATTTATCGAAATCTAATCTACCTTTTAAAATTTCATCAATTAGCTCTTCGGAGCCACTTACATCAGCTCCTGAACTAATTGCTTCTGTTAGTTTTTCTCCTTTAGCAATAACTGCTACTTTTATTGATTTACCTGTTCCTTTTGGTAATATAACTGTTGCTCTAAGTTGCTGATCTGCGTACTTAGGGTTTAAACCTAGACAAATATGAGCTTCTGCAGTTTCTTTAAATTTAGCATTTGATGTGGCTTTTAAAATAGAAACAGCTTCCTCAAGAATGTACAGCTTGGGATCCACTTGAGATTTTAATGTTTTAAGTCGGCGTGAAATTTTTTTCATAAAAATAATAAGTATATTTGAAATTTTTTAATCTTTAATTAGAATTCCCATGTTTTTAGCGGTGCCTCCAACAATTTTCATAGCTTGAGGTATATTATTGGTATTTAAATCAGGGAGCTTTGTTTCAGCAATAGATTCTAACTGTTTATGCGTTATGCTACCTACTTTATTTGTATTTGGTTCGCCTGAGCCTTTATTTAAGCCAGCAGCTTTAGCAATTAGTACAGAAGCAGGAGGAGTTTTAAGTATAAAAGTAAAACTTCTATCTTCATATATTGAAATTTCTACAGGAATTACTAGTCCTAACTTATCTGCAGTACGTGCATTATATTCTTTGCAAAACATAACAATATTTACACCATGTTGACCTAAGGCAGGCCCTACAGGTGGTGCGGGAGTAGCTTTACCTGCATTTAATGCTAATTTAACAATTCCAGTTACTTTTTTAGCCATAGTTTTAAATTTTTCAATTTTTACATATACAACAAATTATTAAGTGTATTCACACTTAAGTTTAACTATCTTTACCGATTATAAAAATAGAATTAATATAATTAACTTACCAATAATAACATATAAAAAAAACAGTACTAGTACATAGATTATCGAATATATAAAACATGACTTTTTATATTATATTATTTTGATGTTTGCCAAAAAGTAAAATATTACTATTAAATTAGGATAAAAACTAAACGCGCCCTGAAGGACTTGAACCCTCGACATCAGGTTTTGGAGACCTGCGTTCTACCAGCTGAACTAAAGGCGCAGATCAAATGTGTAAACTATAAGAGTAGATTACCTTACTTATTAGATTAGATATTATACGTAAATCTAGTATACAATAAAAATACTAGATGTAAACAGTTTACCTTTTATTAATTAAATAACATGGCCCATACGATTGTAACCGAAAAATGTATTGGAGTTGCTGAATGTGTAAATGCTTGCCCAGTAGCTTGTATTCACCAAGGAGAAGGAAAAAACAGTATTAAAACTAATTGGTATTGGATTGACTTTTCTGCCTGTATTGATTGTAGTATTTGCATTCAGGTCTGTCCTACGCAAGGAGCTATTTTAGATAGAGAAGAACCTAGTTTGCAAAAGTCATACTAATAGTTTGTAATTGATAGCAATTAACTTATAAATTTTTATGCTAAATTTTAAAGCAAGCAATACAAAATATTCTTTAGATGAATATACTAGATATTCTAAACATTTAGTATTGCCACAAATTCAGTTAGAGGGACAAGAAAGACTAAAAAGAGCAAAGGTATTATTCATTGGTGCTGGTGGACTAGGATGTCCTGGAATAATTTACCTTGCTGCTGCCGGGATTGGCCACATTGGTATTATAGATAACGATATTATTGATCTTTCCAATTTACAGCGGCAGATTATATATACAATTCATGATATAGGATATTCAAAAGTAGAAGTAGCTAAAAAAAAAATATTAGATTTGAATCCAAAATGTGAAGTAAAAGTCTTTAAAGCAAGATTAAGTCATGATAATTCACTTGATATTATTAAACATTACGACATTGTTATAGATGGATCTGATAATTTCGACACTCGATACCTGCTGAATGATATTTGTTTAGAATTAAATAAAATACATATTTATGGCGCTATTTTTCAATTTGAGGGGCAAATTAGTGTCTTTAACTATCAAGGAGGACCCAATTATCGGGACTTCTCTAAAGAGCTTGCAACTGAGAAGAATGCAATAGATACTTGTAGCAATTCTGGAGTTTTAGGTCTATTGCCAGGTATTATTGGTACACTTCAAGCAACTGAGGCTATCAAAATTATTCTTGGTTACAAATCTATATTAAGTGGCTATATCTTAACCTACAGTGCACTAAATTTATCGTTTAACAAGTTTAAGGTTATAAATACTAGATTCATATTATCAAAAGGTAGACCTAAGGGCAAATATAATTATGGGAAAACCAATACTAACATAAAAGAAATTAATGTTATTCAATTAAAAAAATTCTTAAATTGTAACAACCTAAAATATATTTTAATAGATGTAAGAAATAGAGAAGAATATAAAAAAAGTCACTTAATAGAATCATTAAATATACCTTTACGACAACTCAAAGAAATACATTGCTCTAATATAAATTTAAAAGATAAAATTTGTTTTGTATATTGTAGCCTAGATTCTAGATCTCTATTTGCATCTCAATTTTTAATAGCTCAAAAACTAAATATTATAAGAGTCCAAGGGGGCTTAAATGCTTGGAAAAATATTATTGGAAATTTCAACTGGACTGTATAGTAGTGATTATATTTTTTATACGGAGAGAGAGGGATTCGAACCCTCGTTAAGATTGCTCCTAAACAGCATTTCCAATGCTGCGCCTTCAACCACTCGGCCACCTCTCCTAGCAAAACATTGTAAAAATTATTATATCAGAAAAACATAAAAAGTTATTATTATTTTTATGCAGGAATTATGCTAATAAGTAAACACTTCCTATTAAAATCTGTATACAACAGGTATAATGAAATTATATAGATTTTTTAGAATTTAGAATTAAGATGGGTAAAAAAGTTATAAAAGTTGTGCTAAAAGAGAATATTCAAAAACTTGGCAAAAGTAATGATCTTGTAAAAGTAGCTGCAGGTTATGCTAGAAACTTTTTAATTCCTAATAGAATGGCAACAACAGCAACAAATGGTATTTTAAAGCAGCAAATGTTTTTCGAAGCTATAAAAGAAGAAAAATTAAAGATAGCTAAAGAAGATGCAAAAAGAATTCAGCTACTTCTAGAAGAAATACAGAAGTTTAGCGTGACTAAGAAAACAGGGGACGGCCAAAATATTTTTGGCAGTGTTACGGAAAAAGAGATTTCGCAAATTATTAAGAACAATACGAATATAGAAATTGAAAAACAAGATATTTATTTGCCAGAGATTAAGACAATTGGTATTTACAATATAGAGATTAAACTTTTAAATCAAGTAAGTGCCACCGTTCAACTACAAGTTCTTCCTGAATCAAATTAAGTTAACTATTAATTATTGTAATTAGAGTAATGTTACAAGGAGGGAATAATCAGTATTTATAAATATTTACCTCCTCATAATATTTTAGCTGAAAAAATATTAATTAGCACAATCTTGACTCAAGAACCAAAATCTTTACTAAAATCAGTAGAAAAGCTATCTCCTAATTTTTTTTATTTTACATCAAACGCACTACTTTACAGAGCTGCGCTTGAAAATATTAATCATATAAAAAAGATTAGTGTAGGAAATTTTTTAACTAACTTAAAGACTGGGAAAATAATTACACAGTTAAATGAGCTAGACGATGTTGTTAGTGCAGTAGAACAAGCTCCTTTATCTGATGTCATAGGTGAATATTCTTCAGTTATTGTTGATAATTACATTAAAAGATTACTTCTATTATATGGAGACTCCTTATGTTTGATCAGCTCTTCAAAATGGCCTATTAAACAAAGCAATATAACTTCTTTTGTTAATCAACTAACAAAAGCTTACGAAATACTTGAGGATAGAGATACACAAACACTAGCTACAATTCTTGCTCATATACTTGTCCATTTAGATACAACAAAAAAAATCAGTATAAATAGTAGCGTGCTTTCTGGTTTTACAGAACTAGATTCTATTACACAAGGTTTTCAAAAGTCAGATTTAATTATTCTTGCAGGAAGACCTTCAATGGGGAAAACAGCTTTTGCTATTAATGTGACTAGGTATATAATTAACCACGAGCAAGCTTTCATTATTTTATTTAGCCTAGAGATGTCTACAGAGCAACTACTCAGGAGGATTTTATCTCAAGAATGTCACTTAAACGGTCAAAAGATTCAATCTGGCCAACTTACGAATAATGAATGGCAACACGTTATTGAAAAGAGCAAAGCTCTAGCTGATCTAAATCTTTATATTGATGATAGTGCAAAAATTTCTACGCACACTATAAAGTCAAAAGTAAAATTTTTTAAATTACAAGGAAAAAAGATAGAGCTAATTATTATAGACTATCTTCAATTATTACAAGATGGTAAACAAACTGATAATAGATCTCAAGAACTATCATTTATTACTCGGTCATTAAAAATATTAGCAAAAGATTTAAATTTGCCCATATTAGTATTATCTCAGCTAAATAGAAATCTTGAAACTAGAAGTGATAAAAGACCTCTACTATCTGATCTAAGAGAAAGTGGGTGTATATCAAAATTTAGCTATCTTCAGATACCATTACATAATCGGCCACAAATTTTGTTTAATTTTCATTATAAAAATATTAAAGTAGTTAGCTTTACGGCGCAAAAACTTTATTTATTTAAAAATGGTACAGCTAATATCTTGAAAACAGGTAAGAAACCTATATATAAAATTATTACACAATCTGGCAGGCATATACAGTTAACAAATAATCATAAGCTATTGACAGAACAAGGATGGAAAAGATGTGACGAGATTGATCAAAATAGTATGCTCGCTATTCAAATAAACTTGGCTAAAGATAGGCAAGCTATATTAAACTCTTTTCATTCTTCATCTTTAATTTTTGAAAATCTTAGAAATATATACATCATTAGCTTACAAACGGTATTTGATTTAAGCTGTAAGTTTTTATATAATTTCATCGCAAATAATTTTATTGTACATAATTCTATAGAACAAGATGCAGATTTAGTAATAATGCTCTACAGAGAAAATTACTATACTCAAGAAACTGAAAAAGAGAACCTTACAGAAATTATAATAGCAAAACATAGAAATGGACCAGTAGGTACATTCCAACTAAAGTTTGATTCTTATCTAGCTAGCTTTTCAAATACTTAAGATGCCAAGAACCAGATTTGAACTGGTGACACGAGGATTTTCAATCCACTGCTCTACCAACTGAGCTATCCCGGCTTTGTATACAAATAAAGAGTATCAGAGGTTGTCAATTATAGCAACCCATCTTATTAAATTTCTTCTAAAAAGCATTGAATATAACTTCTTCAATGCTTTATATTAATAAATTATTTTTTAAGTTAACAGTTCTAGTTTTTCACCTAATAAAACTGTTACCTCTCCTTCATTCGTAACATCTACTACTGCGCTATCACCAGCTTTAATTTTACCAGATAAAACTTCTTCAGCTAAACTATCTTCTAAAAGTCTCATTACTGCTCGTCTAAGTGGTCGAGCTCCATAACTTGGGTTATAGCCTTCTTCTACTAGTCTTTGTTTAAAACGTTCTGTTACATTTAACTGAATATCTTGTTGCTTAATTCTAGCAAACACTTCATTTAACATTAGCTCTGCAATTTCTCTAACTTCATCTTTAGTAAGTTGACGAAATACAATGATTTCATCTAGTCGGTTAAGAAACTCTGGCCTAAAGTACTGCTTTAACTCTTCGTTTACTAAAGATCTAACTCTTGTATATTGAGATTCTGTCTGATCTTCTGATAATTCGAAACCTAAGCTACCTCCTCCTTTCTCAATAACTTTAGATCCAATATTAGAAGTCATGATTAGAAGGGTGTTCTTAAAATCAATAGTTCGACCTTTTGCGTCTGTTAATCTACCATCTTCTAAAATTTGAAGAAGAAGATTAAAAATATCGGGATGGGCTTTTTCAATTTCATCAAATAGAATTACAGTATATGGTTTTTTTCTTACTGCCTCTGTTAGGTAACCTCCTTCACTATAACCTACATATCCTGGAGGAGAACCAATTAATTTAGATACTGTATGTCTTTCCATATATTCAGACATATCTAGTCGTATCATAGAGGCTTCAGAGCCAAAGAAATAAGAAGCCAAGGCTTTTGTCAACTCTGTTTTGCCTACGCCAGTTGGACCAGAAAAAATGAAGCTCGCAATTGGTCTATTAGGGTTTTTCAGACCTACTCTTGCTCGCCTTATGGCTCTAGAGACAGCTACAACTGCTTCATCCTGGCCGATGATGCGCCCATGTAAAGTTTCTTCCATGTGCATTAGTTTTTCTGACTCACTTTTAGTTAGCTTAGTTACTGGTATACCAGTCCAAGCAGCAACAATTTCAGCAATATCATCTTCTGTGACAACGGGATCTTCTAAGTTTAAGTCAGGCTCATTTTTTTTGCTTTGAGCAATTGCTGCAATTTGAGCTTTAATTTCCATTTCTCTTGCTCTATATTGTTCTGCCGTTTCATATTTTTGCGCTCGAATAGCTTCATCTTTTGTTTTTAATACCGCTCTTAATTCTTTATCTAATTCTCTAGCTGCTGGCGGTAATTGAGAATTTAGAAGTCTTACTCTAGAACCAGCTTCATCAATTAAATCAATTGCTTTATCTGGCAAAAATCGGTCAGAGATATATTGGTTAGCATATTTAGCTGCTGCTGCAAGAGCACCATCGGACATTGTTAATTGATGATGCTTTTCATAACGGTCTCTAAGGCCAAATAAAATCTCAATTGTTTCTTCAACGCTGGGCTCTCCAACTACAACAGGTTGGAATCTTCTTTCTAATGCTGGATCTTTTTCTATATGTTTTCTGTATTCTTCTAAAGTTGTTGCGCCTATACACTGTAATTCGCCTCTCGCTAAAGCAGGTTTAAGTAGATTAGCTGCATCTATTGCTCCCTCTGCTGCACCAGCTCCGATTAATGTATGAACTTCGTCAATGACTAATATTACATTATCAGCAGATTTAATTTCATCCATGATACGTTTTAGTCTTTCCTCAAATTCACCTCTATACTTAGTACCAGCAACTAACAAGCCAACATCTAGAGTAATAACTAATTTATCTTCTAAAATAGAAGGGACATCTCTATTAGCAATTCTTTGAGCTAAGCCTTCGGCAATTGCTGTCTTGCCTACACCAGGCTCCCCAATTAAGACTGGATTATTTTTAGTTCTTCGACCTAAGATTTGAATCACTCTTTCTATCTCTTTTTGTCTTCCAACTACAGGGTCTAAACCACCTTCCATAGCCATTTGAGTTAAATTAGACCCAAACTCTTCTAGAGTAGGCGTTTTGCTTCTAACCTGTGTAGTACTGCTTCCACTGACATTAGCTTCTGCATTTTCTCCCAGCATTTGTATCACTTCTGCTCTAATTGAAGAAACATCAACTGCTAAGTTTTCTAAAACTCTTGCTGCAACTCCTTCTCCTTCTCTGACTAAGCCCATTAGTAAATGTTCTGTACCAATATAGTTATGGCCAAGTTGACGTGCTTCTTCTAAAGATAATTCTAGTACTCTTTTTGCTCGAGGAGTGAAAGGAATTTCAACCGCTACAAATCCAGATCCTCTTCCTATAATTTTTTCGACTTCAACTCTTGCATCCTTTAGATTCACATTCATTGATTTCAATACTTGAGCTGCAATTCCAGTACCTTCACCTACTAGTCCTAATAATATTTGCTCAGTTCCGACAAAGTTATGCCCCAAGCGTCTAGCTTCTTCTTGAGCTAACATGATAACTTTTATAGCTTTTTCAGTAAAGCGTTCAAACATTGTTTATGCTTCGTGTTATGCCACTACCTTTGATATTAATTAATTATAACACAAAACTAATAAATACTTAAGCTTTAATCGTATTATCTTAATCGTTATACGATACAAGATTCTTTAACTAACAATAAATGTTGGGATATCAATATTTGCCAAAACAATTAAATCATAGAATATTTTGAGGAAAACTAATTATATATCTGAAAAAATCAGCTTTGAGATAAGCAATTTTATTAAAATAGGTTTTGCTAATATAGGTACAAGATAGTCACTATTAGAGTAATCTCAAATTGCTCTTTTGACTATCTATAATTCAGCATATGAATTAAGTAAATCAAATCTAAAAATCAATAATATGAGGATCTAAGGGTACAGATATCTGTATTTATTAATAATTTTCATATTTGTTTTTTTAATGTATAATATTGCAACAAACTTTATAAGACTAACAACATACATGAAAGCAAATAATACAAAGTTAAGTCAGCTTATGAAAAGTGTCGAGACTCCTTTTATTAAACACGACATTCCTGAGACTAGAGTAGGTGATACAATACAACTCGGATTAATGGTCAAAGAAGGCAGTAAAACTCGAGAACAATTATGTGAAGGAGTAATATTATCTAGAAGAAGAAGAAATAGCCTAAATACAAGTTTAACTTTAAGATGCTCATTTCAAGGTATTGGAGTTGAGCGTGTATTTTTTCTTAACTCGCCACGAATAACATTTGTTAAAGTTATCAGAAGGGCTAAAGTACGGAGAGCTAAACTATATTATCTAAGAGATCTTCTGGGTAAAGCAAGTCGATTAAAACAAATCTTTAATTAAAAATAGATACTTATAAAATAAATAGTGCTATAGTAATAGTTAAGGTTTTGGACATGTAACTCAGCTGGTTAGAGTGTCACGTCGACATCGTGAAAGTCGCTGGTTCAAGTCCAGCTATGTCCATTACTTACTAGTTTTATTTAGAAAAGGCTTGTTTTTAGCGACTAAGCTATGATATTGTTTAAACTATATTTCATATAAAGTTAATTTAGGGTCGGTGCCCGAGTGGTTAATGGGGGCGGACTGTAAATCCGCTGGCTTCGCCTACGTTGGTTCAAATCCAACCCGGCCCAATATAATATAAAGCCTTTGTGGCTCAGAGGTAGAGCATCCCCTTGGTAAGGGGAAGGTCACGAGTTCAATTCTCGTCAAAGGCTATTTTAAAGCAGTTATAGACTATATAAAGAATATATTTATATATAGTTTGTTGTTATTTTATTATTGAAAAAGTCGGAATTAAGTTTCACATATTCAGGAACAAATTAAAGTAATGAGTATTTCCTAGAACTTTTTTGTGATAATCTAGGAAATACTAACACAAGAAACAACTTAGTCTTCATGAATTTAAGAAAGTCTCTTAAAATAGGCTTGATAATTGAACCTGCTGAACTAATTAAAAATTGCTACATAGTGGAAGATCTAGTTTAATTGTGTAAATATTCAGGGTGAATGTTATACGCCAAGTTAAATATTCGTACTAATATAGTTGGAAGCAGTACCTCTTTGAGGCTTAGCAATACCAATCATTTGTGCATTACTTTTGCCAGGAGCAACCATTGGATAGCAGTTCTCATTTTCTGTGACTTGACAATCTAGTAAGGCTGGCCCATGATGCTGGATAGCAGCTTCTAGAGAAGATTGCATATTTTGCCTACTACTAATAGTAAAAGCTTTAATACCAAAAGCTTCTGCAAGCTTTTGAAAATTTGGAGCTCCTTCTGTCATCCTTGAATGAGAATATCTTTCACCGTAAAATGCTTGCTGCCATTGCCTAACCATTCCTTGCCAGCGATTATTAATAATAATAATTTTAACTGGTAACTGATATTGGGCAATAGTTCCAAGTTCTTGCATATTCATTTGAAAACTCGAATCACCACTAATACAAATAACTATATCATCAGGATGTGCTACTTGGGCACCAATTGCTGCAGGTAGCCCATATCCCATTGTACCTAATCCAGCACTGGAGAGCCAGTGCTTAGCTTTCACTTTTAAAAACTGGGCAGACCACATTTGATGCTGACCAACATCTGTTGTAAAATAAGCATTCTGAGCTAATTTATTAGTTGCAACCAATATTTCTTGCGGTGAGATACTTGTAGATTTTTTAGGAACTAGTAATGGGTACTGCTGACGCCAACGGTTAATTCGGTCTTGCCAAGATGCAATTTGCTCTGGGTAAGGGGGGAAAGAAGTTTTTAATAAATTTAATACTGCAGTAACAACTTCTGTCACATCACCGACGATAGCCACCTGAGGAATTCTATTTTTTCCCACTTCGGCAGGATCAATATCAACATGGATTACTTGAGCGTTACAAGCAAATTCATCAAGTTTTCCAGTAACTCTATCATCAAATCTTGCTCCCAAAGCAATTAAGAGATCGCATTCACTAACTGCAAAATTGGCGTATGCAGTACCATGCATTCCTAACATTCCTAAACAATATTCACTATCTTCATTAAAAATACCTTTACCCATTAAAGTAGTAGTAACAGGTATTTTATATAAATCCACTAGTTCTTTGATTATCTGATGCGAATCAGAGATTATAGCTCCTCCTCCTATGTAAAGCAAAGGCTGGCTAGACTGTTGTATCATTTTAGCTGCCATAAGTATTTGTCGGGACTTTAACTGTGTGACAGGTCTACAGCCAGGAATATTAACTTTTCCCGGGTCGATAGAACAATAATTAAACTTTTCTAATCCTACATCCTTAGGAACATCAATCAATACCGGACCGGGTCGACCATGTTTAGAAATGAAAAAGGCCTCTGCAACAATTCTAGACATATCTCTAGGATCACGAACTACATAGGAATGCTTTACAATAGGAAGTGTAATACCGAAAATATCCACTTCCTGAAATGCGTCTGTGCCTATAAATGCTCTTCCAACTTGACCTGTAACAGCTAATATGGGTACAGAATCAATATGAGCAGTAGCTATACCGGAGACAAGATTAGTTGCTCCTGGACCAGAAGTAGCAAAGCAAACACCGACTTCTCCTGTTGATCTAGAATAAGAATCTGCAGCGTGAGCTGCTCCTTGTTCGTGGCGGACAAGAATATGTTTAATTAAAGATGACTGTTCCCATGCATAAAGTTCATCATAGATAGGAAGAATAGCTCCACCTGGGTAACCAAATATATGTTTAACTCCATGCCTAACAATACTATCTAACAGTGCAAAGGCCCCAGTTTTTTCAGAACTGACTATTCGTTTTAATGGCATAATATATATCAAATAATATTTAATATTTACAGTTTCTTTTCTATAAAATAAAATAAACTATCATAGTCAGTAACAATATAATATTATATATGTTCAAAAAGCTTAATTAATTAAACTAATTTCTCTCAACAACATTCGATATTGAGCATTTTTTTTAATTGTTACCGCTAAAATTGCGGTTAATCCAGTCAATGATATGATAAAAAAAAAACTTGTCAATGGTTTTCTTAATAGCACGAAAAAAGGACTAATAATTATTAAAATTAAGCCGAAAATGACACTAACTAAAACCGCGGAAATTTCAAGATATTATCCCAGAAATTACTCATAATTATAATCCTCATACTTTTAACTGTTTTTATTACTAATAACATATTTATTTTTAGAAAGTTTTTGACCACTTAGTCTTATTTATTAAATTAATATAAGTCCTGTCAATAAATTTATACATCATAATCCTACTTTATTCATGCTGACTAATTCAGAAAGAGTGAAAGTCTTAAGTGAAGCTTTACCATATATCCAGCAATTTTCTTCAAGAATTATTGTTATAAAATACGGTGGAGCAGCTATGAAAAATCAAAAATTAAAAGATCAAGTAATGAGTGATCTTGTTTTCCTCTCTTTTATAGGTTTACGTCCTATCTTAGTCCATGGTGGAGGTCCAGAGATTAACTCTTGGCTAGATCGCCTGAAGATTCTACCAAAATTTGACAATGGTGTTCGTATAACAGACCAGCCCACTATGGATATTGTAGAAATGGTTTTAGTTGGAAGAGTTAATAAAGATCTTGTAGCAACGATTAATAAGCAAGGTGGTAAAAGTGTTGGTTTATCAGGGAAAGATGGATTAATTATTACTCCAAGACCAAGTGGTCAAGCAAACCTTGGTTTTGTTGGAGAAGTACAAAATGTTGACACTAAATTATTAAAGATTTTAATTAGTAATAACTATATACCTGTAATCGCTAGTGTTGCAGCAGACAAGGAAGGTCAGTCATATAATATTAACGCTGATACTGTAGCAGGAGAAGTTGCAGCAGCTCTCAATGCAGAAAAACTCATTTTATTAACAGATACTCCGGGGATTTTACGCAATTCTTTAGACCCCACAACACTAATTAGTCATTTAAACATACAGCAAGCTAGAGACTTGACACAAACAGAAGTAATCTCCGGAGGTATGATTCCTAAGGTGAATTGCTGTATCCGCTCTTTAGCTCAAGGAGTAGCTTCAGCTCATATTTTAGATGGTAGAATTAATCATGCTCTTTTACTGGAAATATTGACTGACCAAGGTATTGGCTCAATGCTGGTTGTATAAAATATTAATTGTTTATCTATCTAGTAACTGCTATTTAACAAGAAAATGCTAGATATCAAGCATCAATATAATAATTGCAACGAATAAAAACTTGTCAAACAGTGAAAAGCAAGCTCCTTTTTCACATTTAAGTTACTTGATTAATGTATTTCTTAGTTTTTTGGCAGCTAAAGATAGATATTTACTAAGCCTGACTTACTATATTTAGTTAGTCTATAGTTAAGTTTTACCTTTTTACTAGATTATAATATGGTTACCCAGAAATATTATATATATCCTTGCATAAATAATATATTTTAGTGCTAAATCTACCTATGAAAATATTTCAACTTAATAAAAATACTTAAGATTGTATATTATCAAAAAATTTGCAGTTCGTTATATTCTGAATTAATACTCAAAAAGTGAATATTTTTGCGCTATCAATTTCTTAACATGTAAAAAGTAAATACTTTTTAATTGATTTATATTTTAACATGATTTATGATATAGTATTGAGTAATAGTTTATATTAAGGCTCAGTAGCTCAGTGGTTAGAGCAGGGGATTCATAAGCCCAAGGTCGCAGGTTCAAATCCCGCTTGAGCCATTTCTAGATAGCCTCAAAAAAGGGGTTATAGCTCAGTTGGTAGAGCATCTCAATGGCATTGAGAGGGTCAGCGGTTCGAATCCGCTTAGCTCCATAAATATTGAAGCCTATCTTTTAAAATATAACTATATTTGATATATTTATTATGTAAGGCTTTTTGGAGAGGTGGCTGAGTGGTCGAAAGCGGCAGATTGCTAATCTGCTGTACGATTAACTTCGTACCGAGGGTTCGAATCCCTCTCTCTCCTTATTAACCCACCAATAAAAATATGAAGAGTATTATTTATAATACTCTTCATATTTAATAATATAGTTTGACAATTATAAGCTAATTATGAGATTATCTCGTTGTAAGCTAATTGGGACTGTAGTTCAACTGGTTAGAGCACCGCCCTGTCACGGCGGAAGTTGCGGGTTCGAATCCCGTCAGTCCCGTTTAATCTCAAGCTTTATTTAAAATTGTGACCTATAGTAATTCTTATCTGGAATTGCTGTATATTCTTTAACGATATCTCTAAATTCGTTCCCTTCAATTGTTTCTTTCTCAATTAGTAAATCTACTAATCTATCCATAACTACCCGGTTATCGGCAACAATTTCTTTAGCTTGTTTATAGCATTCACCTACAATTTCTCTTACTTGTTTGTCAATACTAGTTGCAACTTCATCAGAATATTCTGACCCTCCTCCCATGCCTCTACCTAAGAAAGGATCTCCGCCTTGGCTTTCAAGAGAAAGCGGTCCAATTTTTGACATTCCGAATCGAGTTACCATCTGTCTAGCCATTGAGGTAACCTGTTGTAAATCATTACTTGCACCAGTAGTAACTTCTGCATCACCGAAAATAATTTCTTCTGCAGCTCTCCCACCAAGAGCACCTACTATACGAGCTAAGATTTGTGACCTTGATATTAAACTTTGATCATCGCTAGGAGTAAACCAAGTTAAGCCTCTTGCTTGCCCCCTTGGTATTAACGTCACTTTTTGAACGGGATCATGGTGCTCTAGTAAACTGCCTATTATTGCGTGGCCTACTTCATGATATGCAATTAGCCGTTTACTTTTACTATCAATCAAAGGGGTACCTTCCATTCCAGCTACCACTCTATCAATTGATGTATCAATTTCTGACATAGTCATTGCATTCTTTCTTCTTCTAGCTGTCAAGATGGCTGCTTCATTTAATAAGTTAGCTAAATCGGCTCCTGAAAAGCCTGGAGTTCGTCTCGCAATGGTATCTAAAGAGACTTTAGGTTCCATTTTTTTATTTTTAGCATGAACTTCAAGTATTGCCAGTCGACCTTTGAAATCAGGAACATCCACAGAAACTTGTCTGTCAAATCTTCCAGGCCTTAATAATGCAGAATCTAAAATGTCAGCTCTGTTAGTAGCAGCAATTACAATAACGCCAGTATTGCCCTCAAAACCATCCATTTCAGTTAACAGCTGATTTAATGTCTGCTCCCTTTCATCATTTCCACCTCCGACACCTGTACCTCTTTGTCTACCAACAGCATCAATTTCATCAATGAAAACAATACAAGGTGCATTGTCTTTTGCTTTTTTGAATAGGTCTCTTACGCGAGAAGCACCAACCCCAACAAACATTTCCACAAATTCTGAGCCTGATATACTAAAAAAAGGAACACTTGCCTCACCAGCAATTGCCTTTGCTAGCAATGTTTTTCCTGTACCAGGAGGACCTACTAATAAAACACCTTTTGGTATTTTTGCGCCAACAGCAGTAAATGATTCAGGCTGTTTTAGGAAAGTTACTACTTCTTGAAACTCTTCTTTCGCTTCTTCAACTCCAGCTACATCATTAAATACTACACCTGTTTTAGCTTCCATTTGAAATAAAGCCTTTGATTTGCCAAATGACATTGCCTGACCAGGTCCACCGCTAGCATTATTAGATCTTCTAAATAAGAAAGCTAAACCGCCAACTAGTAATAGAGGAAATATTAAATTACCCAATAGTCCCCATACTGCACTTGTACTTTTGGGAGGATGTGCATCTAGATCGACATTAGCTTTGCGTAGCTTTGTAATTAATTCTGGCGCACTTGCTGGCAATTCAACTCGAATTCGTTGAACCCTATTTCCCAATTCTGGGCCAACAGCTTCGACAATTGCAGTGTGGTTATTTTCGTATAGGTCAACTCGTTTAACCCAACCCATATCTAAATATTCTAAAAATCTCCCGTACGTCATTCTAGAACTTGCGATATTACTACCAACATCTGTGGTAGTCGGCCCTAAAAAACCTTGCCAGAAAAAGAAACCAACGACAAATATTGGTAAAGACCAAAGAAGAAGTGTTTTCCAAGATAGTTTCATATTATGAGAGAGTTTATTTATTTAGTAAAAATTGTATAAGATTAAAAATCTTGAAATAAGCTGATATAGACCCTGTTTACATATTTTGTAAAGATATCTATAGAAAGATTATAATTTATATTTAACATAGTTTTAATTTTCTAGGCAACTACCTGAATTCTATGTTATTCTTGTTTAATTTAGAAAAAAAGTGTTTTATTCCAGGAGAGATGGCAGAGTGGTTTATTGCAACAATTTCGAAAATTGTCATAACATTAGTTATCGAGGGTTCAAATCCCTCTCTCTCCTTTCATTATTGAATTGTGACAATTGTCGGTACTATTTTTATGTATTTTTCAGAAATTATATAGATTTTTATTATACTAGTCATTAATAATTTACCCTAGGACTGAAAATATGGAAAGAGGCTCAAAAGTAAAAATAATGAGAAAAGAATCATACTGGTATCAAGAAATTGGAACTGTTGCAGCAGTGGATAAAAGCGGTATCAAATATCCAGTATTAGTAAGATTTGAAAAAGTTAATTACAATAATGTCAATACAAATAGTTTTGCAGATAGTGAACTAATTAACTTGGGAAAATAATTACCTGTGTGTATAGCAAAATATATTTTAAGCGATCGCTTTTATAACATAATAGCGATCGCCTCTTCTTTTGATCTTGTTAAATTCAAGAAATATTATAATTAGCTACCTAAAGTAGCCCAATCTACATCTACATTTTCTAGTACCAGAGAGGAATTGTAGATTTGTAAAATGATTAATAGAAATAAGAAAAATAGTAACATGAAAATCCCCATGATAGGAGTTGTCCCCCAACCAGGAGCAACTTTTCCATATTCTGAATTTAACGGTCTTAAAATTTCTCCAAGTCTAGTTCTAAGTGCCATAATATATTTTGATAAATTTAATAATTAAATGTTTTAATATTGATAATATTATTATAGAAAAAGTTCATCTTAATACTGATTGAATTATGGAAACTGCAACAGTTCTTAGTATTTTTATTTCGAGTTTGCTTTTAGGTATTACAGGTTACTCAATATATACGGCATTTGGTCCTGCATCAAAAGATCTTCGAGATCCTTTTGAAGAGCATGAAGAATAATATACTTTAACCTACAATAGAACCACTTTCCACTAATAAGCTGGAAAGTGGTTCTATTATTGTAATGGCAAACCCAATAAAGTTATTTAGCTATCCTTGGAGGCTCTCTAAAAAAGATTGCGAAGAATATAACCATTAGCGTTCCTGTTAATAAAAAGACATAGACTAAGGCTTCCATAGATTCTCCTAATTGGTAACTATTAGATAATAAACTTTTTCTGAACTATTTTAATATCCTAAATATTTTTTGATAAAGACTATCTTTAACCTTGTCTTATACAGCGCCTTGCTTTTTACTGCTTCTATCGCCTAATTTTTGGAAAGCTCCAAATTCCACTTGTTCAGTCACTTCAGCCCCGATTCCTGCAAATACGTCTCTGAATATAGTTCTTGAACCATGCCAAAGATGCCCAAAGAAAAATATTAAAGCGAAATTAGCATGACCAAATGTAAACCATCCTCTTGGACTACTTCTAAATACACCATCTGATTCTAGCGTCGTTCTGTCAAATTCAAATACTTCACCTAATTGAGCTTTCCTTGCATATTTTTTGACGCTAGGAGCATCATTAAAGACTTGGCCATTTAATTTGCCGCCATAAAAACTAGCTGTTACACCTACTTGCTCAATACTATATTTAGATTCTGCTCTTCTAAATGGAATGTCAGCCCGTATGATACCATCTTTATCAACTAGAATTACCGGAAAAGTTTCAAAGAAAGCAGGCATTCTCCGAACACTTAGTTCTCTTCCTTCTTTATCCTGAAATACAGGATGCCCAAGCCAAGCTTCAGCAACACCGTCGCCTTTATTCATAGGGCCTGCTCTGAACAAACCACCTTTTGCTGGATTATTACCAATATAATCATAGAACGCTAATTTGTCAGGAATTCTTGACCATGCTTCGCTAGGTGCAGCTCCATCAGCAATAGCATTCTCAACTCTTTTTTCTATTTCTTGTTGAAAATATCCACTATCCCATTGATATCTAGTTGGTCCAAATAACTCGATAGGTGTAGTTGCAGAGCCATACCACATTGTTCCACAAGTAACAAAAGCTGAGAAAAAAACAGCAGAGATACTACTTGATAATACAGTTTCGATATTACCCATTCTAAGAGCTCGATATAGTCTTTGTGGAGGTCTAACAGTTAAATGAAAAACACCAGCTAATATACCTACAGTACCTGCAGCAATATGATGAGATGCAACGCCTCCAGGATTAAATGGGTTAAACCCTTCTGGTCCCCATGCAGGAGCTACTGGTAATACCTTGCCGGTTACTCCATAGCCATCAGACACCCACATTCCTGGTCCAAATAGTCCAGTTACATGAAAAGCTCCAAATCCAAAACAGAGCAAGCTTGATAGCAATAAATGAATCCCAAAAATTTTCGGTAAATCTAGAGCTGGTTCGCCAGTTCGTGGATCTCGGAATAATTCTAAATCCCAATAAACCCAATGCCAAATAGCAGCTAGAAAGAGCATTCCAGAAAGAACTATATGAGTTAAAGCTACTCCTTCAAAACTCCATAATCCAGGATTAGAAACGCTTTCTCCTGTAATACTCCATCCTCCCCAAGAATCTGTTACGCCAAGCCTGGCCATAAATGGCATAACAAACATGCCTTGTCGCCACATCGGATTCAATACTGGATCTGAGGGATCAAACACAGCTAATTCGTATAATGCCATAGATCCTGCCCAACCTGCTACAAGCGCAGTGTGCATTAGGTGAACTGCAATTAAGCGCCCAGGATCATTTAAAACAACCGTGTGTACACGGTACCATGGTAGTCCCATTGACTACATTCCTCCTATGAATAAGAACATACTTTGTTGACTTTCTTACAAATGTTTATCATCTTTGATAATAGCTTTGGTTTTGAAAAACTATTTCTATTTCAATTATCCATACTACTATTAGTAGTATATAGTAAAAATCTTTGTAAAATAAATTTAATAAATTTTTTATTAAAATTTTAATTAAGTTTAGCTTTCAATATATTAGATACGAGATAAGCTGCTATTATATCCAAAATAACTAGTAATATAATAATTTGTCCTAGACAAATATCTCCCCAGCTAATTTTGATAATACATTCTGTAAAGTTCCAATGTACGCTAGAATATAAGTACCTTGTACCTTCTATTGCATAACTTAAAGGATTAAGACTAGCAATCAGCTGTAGCCAAGGTGGCATAAAATATAGAGGCGCAAGAGCTGTGCTCGAAAACAGAAAAGGTAAATTGATCACTAAAATAAGTGCTAATAATTCAATATGGCCAGGTAGAGTAAATGATAAAGCTAAACTAAGCATTGTAACCCCTACTGTTACTAATAGAATTATTAGTCCAGCAACTATAGCACTATCACTGTTTAAAGGAGAATTTCCCATAAATAGAGAAGCTATAACTATGAATATAACTTGTATTAAACTAATACAAGTCATAAAAGTAGTAAAGGATAAAATAATAGAAGTTCGGGATATTAAAGGAGCTGTCAATAATCGATTTAAAAATCCAAATTCCCTATCAAACATTAAAGGAAGACCTGAATTTAGTGCTCCAGTAAATGATGTGAAAATTATAATCCCCGAGCTCAAAAAACAGTTATAGCTTGTATTGATAGTAAATAAATTGACTGGAGCATTATAGAAAAGACCCCCAAATAAAATTAACCATAACAAAGGCTGTATAATACCTGCCATCAACGTGGCAGGTCTTCTCCAAACCTGTAAAAAAAGCCTAGTCGTTAAGGCTTGAATTTCTTGAGTAAGAGAATATGAATACAATTGTGGTATCTGAAATTTAAGAATAGGCTTGAGTTCTAATTGTTGATTCAGCATTAAAATCATAATTAATTATTTATTGTAAAAGACTAGCTTGATGATTTATATAAGAGCTTAGGGCATAGATTTAAGTTATTTAAATGATAAAAATAATTTTAACTATATGAACTTATATATATACTTTGAACCCACTATACTTCTATTTAGTGTGAAATGTAGCTTATTTTTTCACAATAGTATATTATTTTCTTTTTTTGCAGTCTATCATTCATAATGAAACTAATATCTAATTTTTTGGTCATTCCTTTAAATTATGTTGCTTTACTAAGTTTCAAGTGTATCTTTATTATGGAGTAAAAAAATGGCAGACTATAAAATTCATTTACTGTGTGAAGAAGAAGGAATTGACGTTACATTTAATTGTGCAGATGATACTTATATTCTAGATGCAGCAGAAGAAGAAGGAATTGAACTTCCTTATTCTTGTAGAGCTGGAGCTTGCTCAACTTGCGCAGGCAAAGTTACAGAAGGTACAATAGACCAATCCGATCAATCATTCTTAGATGATGATCAGATGTTAGCGGGTTATGTACTAACATGCATTGCATACCCTCAATCTGATTGCACTATTTCAACCCATGTGGAACAAGAACTTTACTAAATAAATTTGTTCCAATAGCATAAACTAGTATCATCGATTAAATATTGACTCTATGGTACTAGTTTATGCTATATACTTTTAATTATATGAATGTTGCAGTCAAGGGATTTTTTAGCTAGTATATTTAATAAATAATTTTTACAGTGAGTTTTACAATATGGCTAAGAAGAATATGATCCAAAGAGAGCTTAAAAGAGAAAAGCTTGAAAAAAAATATTATTTGAAACGCCTAGCTCTTAAAGAGAAACTTAAAGAAACTATAAGCTTTTCTAACAAAATGGAACTAAGACAAAGACTTCAAGAAATGCCAAGAAACAGTGCAGCTGTTAGAGGTAGAAATAGGTGTTGGCTAACTGGTCGAAGCAGAGGGTATTACAGAGATTTTGGATTGTCTCGCCATGTTTTCCGGGAAATGTCTCATGAATGTCTTTTACCTGGAGTTACTAAGTCAAGCTGGTAAAAATTTTATTTTGTTATTATTATACCCATCTTGTTAATTATTAATCAGGTTTCAATAAAATTTTTTCTGTACTTATAATTAGTATATTTGTAGATATTTATAAAAACTATAATAACTATAGTTTTTATAAATATCTATTATTTAGGTTTTAAAGACCCAACTGATTGCCGCGCTGATATTGTAGATAAGCAGCCACTAATAATCCAAACAAAGTTATAGGAATAAGTCCAAGAACGATTCCTGATAGTAAAGGTTCAACCATAATAGTTATTATTTTGTAATATATAAGATTAGAGCTTAAAAAAATGTACTCTTTATATTTGCTATTTCTGTCATAATTTAAAGTTTATCTAAAACCAATAGCAGCTTGCCAAACAAAAGCTAAAAGTAGAAAAAATACAGGAATTACAGGTAAAATATCAACGATTGGTTTGAAAACTGCATAAGCTTCTGGTAGCTTGGCTAAAAAAAGGGCTGAGTTCATATGATTTACCTCTGATTTTTAAATTTCTCTAATAACTAATAATACTTAGCTTTTTATAAAGCATATCATCTTATACTAATTTTTTTTTAAAAAAGACTTTCTTTAAATTTTTTATCTATTAAAAAAAAGCTAGTGTTATTGTTTACACTAAAGATTTTAATACTTAATTTAATATTTATTTAGAAAACAATAATTTTAAATTATTTCTTCATAGATAAATTGCTGAATGTATAAAGCTTCATTGTATTATATACAATATTATTCACATTTGAATTTTTCAGGAGAATATAATAAATGATTATTGCGATTCAATTATTGGTGCTATTGTTAATTGCCTTATCGACTGTATTAGTAGTAGGCGTACCAGTTGTTCTAGCATCGCCTGGTCAATGGGAGCAATCAAAAGGGTTGATTTATACAGGCGCAGGTTTGTGGACAGGATTAGTAATTGTTACTAGCTTAGTTAACTCTTTAGTAGTTTAGTACTGATATTTAATTATATTCTTATTTTTAAATAAAAGAAGTACTTATATATACAATATAAGTACTTCTTTTACAGAAGAATCATCTACTTTTATATTTTTAGTATTTAATCAATCTATAGCTTAATAATTCAACGATATAATAACAGATTGACAAATATTACGATCTTTGGCATAATAAATCTTATGCGGGTATAGCTCAGTGGTAGAGCGCAACCTTGCCAAGGTTGATGTCGCGCGTTCAAATCGCGTTACCCGCTAATTTCTTACTTAGCTTCAGAAAAATCTGTGTCAATTACAGTATCGTCATTTTTTGTGCTTGTATCTTTATTTTCAGACTCAGCAGCAGCTTTCCCAATATCCATTAAAGAGTTTTGTAGCTGTTGAGAGATAGAGTCAATACTCTCATATTCTTCTTTTTCTAAACTAGATCTAAGCTCTGTAATTAGACCCTGTATTTTTACTTTTAGGTCTTGGCTAATCTTATCCTCAAATTCCTTAACTTGCTTTTCAGCTTGATAAGATAAAGATTCTGCTTGATTCTTTATATCAATATTTTTTCTTCTTTTCTGGTCTGTATCAAAGTTTTCTTCAGCTTCTCTGACCATCCTTTCGACATCATCTTTAGGTAAAGTAGAAGCTCCTGATATAGTAATTGATTGTTCTTTACCCGTAGCTTTCTCTTTTGCTTTAACAGATAAAATTCCGTTAGCATCAATATCAAATGTAACTTCAATTTGTGGAATGCCTCTAGGTGCAGGCATAATACCATCTAACCGAAATGTTCCTAAGCTTTTATTATCTTTCGTTAACTCTCTTTCTCCTTGCAGCACCTGAATTTCTACATTGGGTTGATTATCGACAGCTGTAGAAAACACTTCTGATTTTTTTGTGGGAATAGTAGTATTTCTTGGTATAATCTTCGTCATTACTCCCCCTAAAGTTTCGACTCCTAAAGACAATGGTGTTACATCTAATAGTAAAATATCTTTGACCTCGCCAGCTAAAACTCCTGCCTGTACAGCTGCACCAATAGCAACAACTTCATCAGGATTTACACTTTGGTTAGGATCTTTACCTATTAATCTTTTAACCATCTGTTGTATAGCTGGAATCCGTGTAGACCCACCGACTAAAACAACTTCGTCAATACTCGAAGCTTCCAGTTTTGCATCTTTTAGAGCATTATTGACAGGAATACTACATTTATCTATGAGACTTGAGCAGAGTTCTTCAAATTTCCCTCTAGTGATAGTTTTTTCTAAATGCTTTGGACCATCTTGTGTAGCAGTAATAAAAGGAAGATTAATCTCTGTTTGAGTTAAATTCGACAACTCTATTTTTGCTTTCTCTGCAGCCTCTGTTAATCTTTGAAGGGCTTGTCTGTCTTTACTCAGGTCAATACCTTCATTCTGTTTAAAATCTTTGATTAGCCATTCTACAATTTGTTGATCAAAGTCATCCCCCCCTAAATGTGTATCTCCAGAGGTCGAAAGTACTTCAAATACTCCATCTCCAACTTCCAAAACAGATACATCGAATGTTCCTCCCCCCAGGTCAAATACCAGAATTGTCTCATTATTTTGTTTGTCTAGTCCATAAGATAAAGAAGCAGCAGTAGGCTCATTAATGATTCTTAAAACATCTAACCCAGCTATTTTACCTGCGTCTTTCGTGGCTTGTCTTTGTGAGTCGTTAAAGTAAGCAGGCACAGTAATAACTGCTTGTGTGACAGTTTCACCTAAGTATGTGCTAGCATCTTCAACAAGTTTTCTGAGTACCTGAGCTGAAATTTCTTCGGGTGCAAAATCTTTGTTAAGTGCCGGACAGGCAATTTTTATGCTTGATCCACTAGTCTTAACATTATATGATGTTTGTCTAATTTCTTGAGAAATCTCATTTTGTTTACGTCCTATAAACCTCTTAACAGAGTAGAAGGTATTCTCTGGGTTAATAACAGCTTGCCTTCTGGCAATTTGGCCCACAAGTTTATCACCACTTTTAGTATATGCAACCACAGAAGCAGTAGTTCTAAAACCTTCTGCGTTCGGTATCACAGTAGGTTTACCTCCTTCCATAACAGCAATTACAGAATTTGTTGTTCCTAAATCAATTCCAACAACTTTGCCCATTAATACCCCTCTAATTTCTATAAGTATAGTCGCTATACAGCTATATTTTT